AGAATACGAGAATATCCTCCGCGATAGAGGGAGTTGCACGTATAGAGATTCAAAAAAAAATCGATCTGATCCAGGTCATAATATTGATGGGATTCCCAAAGTTATTATTAGAAAGCAGATCACGAGGAGTCGAAGAATTACAGACAACCCTAGAAAAAGAATTAAATTGTATGAATCGTAAACTTAACATTGCTATCAAAAGAATTTCAAAACCTTATGGAAACCCTACAATTCTTGCAGAATTTATAGCCGAACAATTAAAAAATAGGGTTTCATTTCGAAAAGCAATGAAAAAGGCTATTGAATTAACCGAACAAGCAGATACAAAAGGCATTCAAATTCAAATTTCGGGTCGGATTGATGGAAAAGAGATTGCACGTGTTGAATGGATACGAGAAGGCAGGGTTCCCCTCCAAACTATTGGAGCTAAAATTGATTATTGTTCCTATAGTGCTCGAACTATCTATGGCGTGTTGGGGATAAAAATTTGGATATTTATCGACAAGGAATACTAAAATCTTATTTTTACAAATTAAACCCCTCCTTTCTTTTTTTTTTCAAAGCCACCAATTAATTCTTTTAATTCTATAGGGCTGAATAAAAATTCGATTGACCCTTTGATAAAATTGCTATGCTTAGTGTGCGACTCGTTGGTTGTTTAGGGTTAGGATTAAACACGATTATCCCTGCTCCCCAGTATGAATGAATAAGTAGAGACATACTAACCACCTCATCGCTTCGCATTATCTCAATTTAAAAAATCAGCCAAAATTTGATAGAATGATCATACCTTTGTAGCGACTGAAACCTTTTTTGTTTCTGAAAAAAATCTTTGTAAAAACAAAAAATAGAAGAAAAATGTAGATAAACGGAAGGATGAGAGAACGAGAGAAAAAAAGGATAAGGATATAGAATTCCAATATGTAAGGTCAATAAATCATCTTTTAAATTAAAACAGGGCAGTGTAATATAGCATGAATCAAGATTCATCCTAAGTAAATGACTTTTATTCTTCCTAGAGCAAAACACAAAAATCAAGAGCTTTGGGCCAACAAAGACTGAGAAAATTGACTCAAGAACAACTTTCATGACGAGCTCCATTGTAAAACTAAGACCTAAGCATTAAGTAAGAAGCGATGGGAACGATGAAAGCTGTGAATGCAAAAGATTCTATGGAAAAGGAAATCTTATTGATTCGCTGGTCGGGATGGCGGAAGGAAGCCCAGATGAATTGATCTATTCTTCGAAGGCACACAAAAAGTCTAAAACTGAAACAGAAGAGTAAATATTCGCCCGCGAAAACTTGATTCTTTGTGAATCCTTTTAGTCGCGAGGAGCCAGATGAGAAGAAATTCTCACGTCTGGTTCTGTAGTAGGGATGGAATCCAGAAACAACTATCAACTATAACCCCAAAAGAACCAGATTCCGTAAACAACATAGAGGAAGAACGAAGGGAATTTCTTATCGGGGGAATCATATTTGTTTCGGTAAATATGCTCTTCAGGCGCTTGAACCTACTTGGATCACAGCCAGACAAATAGAAGCGGGTCGACGAGCAATGACACGAAATGTACGTCGTGGTGGAAAAATATGGGTACGGATATTTCCAGACAAACCAGTTACAGTAAGACCCGCAGAAACACGTATGGGTTCGGGTAAAGGATCCCCCGAATATTGGGTTGCTGTTGTTAAACCAGGTCGAATACTTTATGAAATGAATGGAGTAACAGAAAATATAGCTAGACGGGCAATTTCAATAGCAGCATCAAAAATGCCTATACGAACTCAATTCATTATTTCGGGATAAAGTCTAAAAAGAACAATTAACAAAAATGGTTCTTCATTATGAAAAAATTGCAAATTTATTTTTTTGAGATAAACAATATTTCTTTTTTTTTTCTTTGTCCTTTGCATTGAAAGAAAAAATTTTAAAATCGTATGATTCAACCTCAGACCCATTTAAATGTAGCCGATAACAGCGGGGCCCGAGAATTAATGTGTATTCGAATCATAGGCGCTAGCAATCGTCAATATGCTCATATTGGTGACATTATTGTTGCTGTAATCAAAGACGCAGTACCAAATATGCCCCTAGAAAGATCAGAAGTTGTCAGAGCTGTAATTGTACGTACTTGTAAAGAACTCAAACGAGACAACGGTATGATAATACGATATGATGACAATGCTGCAGTTGTTATTGATCAAGAAGGAAATCCAAAAGGAACTCGAATTTTTGGTGCGATCGCCCGTGAATTAAGAAAACAAAATTTTACTAAAATAGTTTCCTTAGCTCCCGAGGTATTATAAAACTATGTTTATAGTAGGTTATTTGAAAAAAATAGATATAGATTAAGAGATAGATTGTATCTCACGCATATACCTTGAGTTATTCATAAACAAAAAAACATGTTGATTATATCAAATAATGAGTTACCAACAATTTTAGGCATAATGGGTAGAGACACTATTGCTGAGATATTAACCTCTATACGAAATGCTTATATGGATCAAAAAAGAGTGGTTCGAATAACATCAACTAATAGTACCGAAAATGTTGTAAAAATACTTTTACGAGAAGGTTTTATCGAAAACATGAGAAAACAGCGCGAAAACCATAAAAATTTTTTGGTTTTAACGCTGAGACACCAAAGGGCTAGAAAAAGGCCCTATAGAAACCTTCTCAATTTAAACCGAATCAGTCGACCGGGTCTACGAATCTATTCGAACTATCAACGAATTCCTCGAATTTTAGGCGGGATGGGAATTGTAATTCTGTCCACTTCTCGAGGTATAATGACTGACCGAGAGGCTAGACTAGAAGGAATCGGCGGAGAGATTTTGTGTTCTATATGGTAACCTTTCTCATAGACAAATTGTTGATTCTTTGAAATTGTAAAAAAACTCAAAGGGCTGGATTGTGTTACTCCTCCTTTAGTTGATACTTCATAGAGGCTTTACCTGGAATGAAAGAACAAAAATGGATTCAGGAAGGTTTAATTACCGAATCGCTTCCCGATGGCATGTTTCGAATTCGTTTAGATACTGACGATCTGATTCTAGGTTATGTTTTAGGAAGGATCTAGCGTAGTTTTATACGAATACTACCAGGAGATAGAGTCAAAGTTGAAGTAAGTCGTTACCGAGATTTTTGACTCCGCAACTAAAGATTCGAAGGATTAAATGGTTTGAACGCCCTTTTCGTGGGAAGGGAAATCGAGATGAAAAATTATCAAGAAACTTTTTGTCTTCAAAGAAGTAGATTCCGAAGTTGATTCAAATTTAAGATAAGGAATGACAAGTATGAAAATAAGAGCTTCTGTCCGTAAAATTTGTGAAAAGTGTCGATTAATCCGTAGGAGGGGACGACTTATAGTAATTTGTTCCAATCCGAAACATAAACAAAGACAGGGATAATCAGACTCGCTAAAGAAACTGATGACAAATAAGGAATATTTTGTAACATGAAATGGATATATCCATAGATCTCTGACTGATATTTATGAAATGATAAAATATGGCAAAAGCTATACCACGAATCGGTTCACGTAGAAATGGACGTATGGGGTCACGTAAGAGTGCACGTAGAATACCAAAAGGAGTTATTCATGTTCAAGCCAGTTTCAATAATACCATTATCACTATTACAGATGTACGGGGGCGGGTCGTTTCTTGGTCCTCTGCCGGTACTTGTGGATTCAAGGGGACAAAAAGAGGGACACCTTTTGCTGCTCAAACCGCGGCGGGAAATGCTATTCGTACAGTATTAGATCAAGGTATGCAACGAGCAGAAGTAATGATAAAGGGTCCCGGTCTCGGAAGAGACGCAGCACTCCGAGCTATTCGCAGAAGTGGCATATTATTAACTTTTATACGAGATGTAACCCCTATGCCACATAATGGATGTAGACCCCCCAAAAAAAGGCGAATATAGAAATGCACGTTAAAGAACTGTCAAGAGAAACAAGAGAAATAAATGATTCAATGATCAAATAATATTACTATGGTTCGAGAGAAAATAGCAGTATCTACTCGGACACGCCAATGGAAGTGTGTTGAATCAAGAATAGACAGTAAACGTCTTTATTATGGGCGCTTTGTTCTGTCTCCACTTATGAAAGGTCAAGCCGACACAATAGGAATTGCGATGCGAAGAACTTTGCTTGGAGAAATCGAAGGAACATGTATCACACGCGTAAAATCTGATAAAGTGGCACATGAATATTCTACCATAGTGGGTATTCAGGAATCAGTACATGAAATCTTAATGAATTTGAAAGAAATTGTCTTAAGAAGTCATTTATATGGGACTTGTGACGCGTCTATTTGTGTTCGGGGTCCTGGATGTGTAACGGCTAAAGATATTGCCTTACCGCCTTATGTAGAAATCATTGATAATACACAACATATAGCTATTCTGACGGAATCAATCGATTTGTGTATTGGATTACAAATCGAAAGAAATCGTGGATATCTTATCAAAACGCCACATAACTCTCAAGATGGAAGTTATCCTATAGATGCTATATTCATGCCTGTTCGAAATGCAAATCATAGTATTCATTCCTATGGAAATGGAAATCAAAAACAAGAGATACTTTTTCTAGAAATATGGACAAATGGAAGTTTAACTCCGAAAGAAGCACTTCACGAAGCCTCGCGGAATTTGATTGAGTTATTTATCCCCTTTTTACATATAGAAGAAGAAAACTCACATTTAGAGAGCAACCAACCCGTGGTTCCTTTATCCCCTTTTACCTTTCACGATAAATTGGCTAAACTCATAAAAAATAAAAAAGAAATAGCATTGAAATCGATTTTTATTGACCAATTAGAATTGCCCCCCCGGATCTATAATTTACTCAAAAGGTCAAATATATATACATTATTAGACCTTTTGAATAACAGGCAAGAAGATCTTATGAAAATAGAGGATTTGCGCCTAGAAGGTGTAAAACAGATATTAGTCATTCTAGAAAAAGGCAATTTTTTTCTCGAAAAA